GAGGGACTTGAACCCTCACGATTTTTAAAGTCGACGGATTTTCCTCTTACTATAAATTTCATTGTTGCCGATATTGACATGTAGAATGGGACTCTATCTTTATTCTCGTCCGATTAATCAGTTCTTTATCTATCGGACTATGGAGCGAATGAGTTGATGAATATTTGATTTTTTCTTCAACGTAGAATCAATTCACACCAATTTTTCCATTTTTTCATATTAAAAGATTTGGGCCATCATTAACCATTTGATATAGTATTCAATAGATGCGTTTATCCTTCATCCTTTCGAAAGTTTCCATGGAAAGATTCCTCTACCAGCGCAGTCAACTCCCATTTGTTAGAACAGCTTCCATTGAGTCTCTGCACCTATCCTTTTTTTTTTTTTTCGTTTTTTGAACTTTTGTTTTGAGAAAACAGGATTTGGCTCAGGATTGCCCATTTTTATTAATTCCGGGGTTTCTCTGAATTTGAAAGTTATCACTTAGTAGGTTTCCATACCAAGGCTCAATCCAATTAAGTCCGTAGCGTCTACCGATTTCGCCATATCCCCCTTCCTTTTTTCTTTTGTTTTGAGATTAAGATTTTATTAGAATATTATTCCTTTTTCTTGCATTTATACTGGAACTTTTGAATTTATTAGATAGCGATTACTATCTCGAAAAAGTCTTTTTTCTTACCTATAGGAAACCCGTATTTGATTCAATCAAATTGGATTTTATCATTTCTGTATCGGCAATTCAATATAGATTGATATATATCCTTTATATATCTTTCTATTCATGCCATTTATCCCATGCAATTGGGATACTCAAAGGGTCGATTCTTTTTTTTTTTTTTTTCTTAACTTCCCCTTTTACGAATGAAAGCTGGGGAATGTTTGATTAGTTATAACTAAGTCAATCGAATTCGGAAGAAATATAGAGAAATAGACTATAATATATAGGATAGAAAATAGAGAAGTGTAACAAAAAGAATTTCAAATGTTATGTGAATTCAAAATAAATAAAAAAAAAAATTGACTATCTAAAAATATTTAAGATTGACTATCGAATATTATTCTATTCGAATTTCGAATTGTGATAAAGAAATCAAAATTCTATATCGCTATATAAATCGTTATGTTCTATAATATCCAATATTTATTGGTAATTATGGATTCTATTCTTTTCTATATTTCTAGAGACACTATACTTATAGTAATAGTGTCTTGAATTTCTATGCATAGAAAATTTCTATTACTATAATGCGGGCCCGCTTAGCTCAGAGGTTAGAGCATCGCATTTGTAATGCGATGGTCATCGGTTCGATTCCGATAGCCGGCTTTTTCGATTTTTCATTTTTTTATTCAATTTTTGAAAAATTGAGAATCTTCCTTTGAAATCAAATGAAATCAAAGAATATTGAAAAGTGTCTTCCCCTCTTTCCAAAACCCATGAATTTCTTAAATTATAGGTTAAGTTATAGGGGGAACTCCTGACTATGCCAGGAAAAAGATCTTATATATTATTAATATATATATAATAATAGAAAGTTTGACTATTTATCCAATTTATCTCATTCTTCTTTATAGTATCTTTATAGTAATAGTACACTACTTCAGCAAACTTCGCTTGATTTAGTTCAGTTTGAGTTTAGATTTATTCTGTAAAATCAAATTTTCAAAAAAAAAAAAGAATGAAATGAATTCTAAATAAGAATTAAGGAGTCTTTATGTCGCGTTACCGAGGACCTCGTTTCAAAAAAATACGCCGCCTGGGGGCTTTACCAGGACTAACTAATAAAAGGCCTAAAGCCGGGAGTGATCTTAGAAACCAATCGCGTTCCGGGAAAAAATCTCAATATCGTATTCGCCTAGAAGAAAAACAAAAATTGCGTTTTCATTATGGTCTTACAGAACGACAATTACTTAAATACGTTCATATCGCCGGAAAAGCCAAGGGGTCAACAGGTCAAGTTTTACTACAATTACTTGAAATGCGTTTGGATAACATCCTTTTTCGATTGGGTATGGCTTCGACTATTCCTGCAGCCCGCCAATTAGTTAACCATAGACATATTTTAGTCAATGGGCGTATAGTAGATATACCAAGTTATCGCTGCAAACCCCGAGATATTATTATGGCGAAGGATGAACAAAAATCCAGAACTCTGATTCAAAATTCTCTCAATTTTTCCCCTCAGGCGGAAGTGCCAAACCATTTGACTCTTCACCCATTCCAATATAAAGGACTGGTCAATCAAATAATAGATAGTAAATGGGTCAGTTTGAAAATAAATGAATTGCTAGTCGTAGAGTATTATTCTCGTCAAACTTAATGAAACCTAAACTCAAATAAAATAGCAGAGGTTCGGGCAATTTTCTTCCCTTTTATCAAATTAAATGAACCTAAGGTTAAGTAAGAAAAATACGGGTTTGATTCCAATTTTATCTCATTTATGTATCATAGCCCGAGGGGCTATTTTCCTATTCTTTCCGGTATTCTTCCTAGTCGCGTAATGGACTTAGGAATAGAGAATCTATATCACTGAAAGGTTTAACTGGTGGAATAAAGGTCTCCATTGCTATTTGATCCGGTATTTTTAATAAAATGGATCTATTAAGTGAAGGTGCGGAAAGAGAGGGATTCGAACCCTCGGTAAACAAAAGCCTACATAGCAGTTCCAATGCTACGCCTTGAACCGCTCGGCCATCTCTCCTACATAATGATTATGAATCAAAAACCAAGTGAATAGTGAGTTCTTCATATTTCATTCTAGATTATTGGATAGGTATGACCAATCCATTTTAACTATATATTACAAAATATTACAAATAAAAATAGAAAATTTTTTATCAAAGTAAAGAAAGATCTTTCGAGGCCCCAAGACAATTTTTTTTACGAAATTTTTTTATTTGTAATTTTGAAAATGAAAAGGGGGTTTGCAAAAACGACTCCTACTAGAAATTCGATTCGAATCAATTAAATCAATGAATTAGAACGAATCAACTGATTAATAGGTCTAGATTTTTTAGACTAGGGTTAATGGATACCTTTCTATCATAATTCTATATAGACTACGATTCCATACCTTACAAATTCTCAAATTGATTTTCGGCTTTAGAATTTTCAACAACAAACTCCTTCCCTCACCCCTCTATTCTAGATTGATAAAACATTTTGTATAGTGGATTGTATACCTGCTATGTACATAACATAAAAAAGAGGTGGTTATTCTATTTTCATCATAGAATGATTTTTTCTTCTTTGTATCATAATTCAATACAAATTTCTCGAGTTATTTGAATCTGTAACTTCAACGAAATCGGATATAGTTCGCTTCGTTGGTATACTACTACATTAGGATGAAATCGAACCGGGTTGGACAATTTCTTATTGATTCCTATAAAAAAGGAACAATTGGAATAAAAAGACCATAATCTTTTTTTTTTCAAATCAATCTCTTTTTATGTTATTTCGTACTGTACAATTCTTTTCTTTGTGGGATCATTTTCCCCCGAGAGGGAATGAGAAGAATTCTAAAATGGATTGCTAGCTATGCCTAGATCGCGGATAAATGGAAATTTTATTGATAAGACCTTTTCAATTGTAGCCAATATCTTATTGCAAATAATTCCGACAACTTCAGGAGAAAAGGAGGCATTTACCTATTACAGAGATGGTGTGATTTGATTCTTTTTTTTTTTTTTTATTTATTTCTCTCGGTCTTACGAGAAAGACACGCGATTCGGGAAAATTTTTGAAATAAATCTACGCTTGTTGAAGGTGAAGTTTGGAAATAGAACAATTCCTTCTGTCGTGTATCCTCGATTAATGCAACCTCAGATGCTATGTTTCAATTTTAGATTCTAGTCTTGAGCGTAAGGTTATACCTAGAGGTTCTGTATTATGGGGCAATCCTACTCCACTACACTAGTACCAACGGACAGCATAAGGGAAGAAGCACTACACCTAGGAATCAACAACACGAAAACCTTGTTAGAAATGACCCCTTTCCTTATTGGGCTCGGGACTAAAAGAATGGTTGGGACAACAAACATCCATCTCGTTCGTACTTTGGATACCAATATAACCATCGAAGGTTGTTTGAAGTGACTAATTCCTGGAAATTAGGAGGCGTTGAAAACAAAGAAATTGCTCGAGTTCTCATTTCTATCTAGTCTCAACACCCTTGATATTAAGAAAAGATCTCTTGCAGGAAGGTTGGCTAGAGATTTCTTGTAAAAACACTAGCCCTGCTCAGTCCATAATGAGAATATTTTCATCTTTTTGATTTCATGTATATTCTCCTTATGCACATAAGGGAGGAGCCGTATGAGGTGAAAATCTCACGTACGGTTTTGGAACGGAGATTCTTTTAATTGAATGGCGACCGTAACGGATGTCAGCTCAATCCGAAGGAAATTATGCAGAAGCTTTACAGAATTATTATGAAGCTATGCGACTAGAAATTGATCCTTATGATCGAAGTTATATACTTTATAATATAGGTCTTATCCATACAAGTAATGGAGAACATACGAAAGCTTTGGAATATTATTTTCGAGCACTAGAACGAAATCCATTCTTACCACAAGCTTTTAATAATATGGCCGTGATCTGTCATTACGTGCGACTATCTTCACTATAGAAGTAAAAAAAGAAAAACAAAAAAAAAAGGCTTTCTACATATACATCGTCTAAAACAACGATTTTTATCAGCTGTAGCAAAGAAAGAAACTTTATATTCCTAAAAGTTGAAATATGAAGAAAATAAATAGATATACCTAGCTACTTTATTTCTATGGATAAAAAAAAAAAGAATCTAATTGGTAGGGGAAGCACCGTAAAGATCAATTGGCGAGATTTTTGGCCAATACAATAATAACTGCGTACTTATGTCATGATGGTAGATATACTTATCTCGTGATGTGAGATAAAATAGGAATCCACTTATGTAATAGAGTTGATCCACTAAAGTCTTGAGCAGCGGTGTAGGATCAGATCCCAAAGATAGTAA